AAGGTTACAATACTAGAATTTATACTTTATTTAGTATTTTGTTGAATATCTTATTTTTTCTTTTTTTTTTATTTATTGGTTTATTTTGCAGTAACCGCAGCTAGTCACAATATAAATTTCAATGAAGTAAGTCAATGAGTTATATATAGGAAAAAATTTGAAAAAAAAACTACACAAATAAAACATATCATTTTATGTATAGTAGTGGGGAATTATGGGACAAAAAATACATCCGCTTGGTTTCAGACTTGGTACAACTCAAAGTCATGATTCTCTTTGGTTTGCACAACCAAGAAATTATTCCGAGAATATACAAGAAGATAAAACAATACGAGATTGTATCAAAAATTATATACAAAAAAATATAAAAGTATCCTCAGGTGTCGAGGGAATTGGGCAGATAAAGATTCAAAAAAGAATCGATCTGATTCAAGTCATAATATATATGGGATTTCCAAAATTATTAATAGAAAGTAAGCCTCAAAAAATAGAAGAATTACAGACGAATATGCAAAAAAAACTGAATTGTGTAAATCGAAAACTAAACATTGCTATTGCAAGAATTGCAAATGCTTATAAACACCCTAATATTCTTGCAGAATTTATAGCCGGACAATTAAAAAATAGAGTTTCGTTTCGGAAAGCAATGAAAAAAGCTATTGAATTAACTGAACAAGCGGGTACAAAAGGAGTTCAAGTACAAATTGCAGGACGTATCGACGGAAAAGAAATTGCACGTGTTGAGTGGATAAGAGAAGGTAGGGTTCCTCTACAAACCATTCGAGCTAAAATCGATTATTGTTGTTATACAGTTCGAACTATTTATGGGGTTTTAGGAATCAAAGTTTGGATATTTCTAAACAAAGAATAAAAAATTTTTCTTTATCTTCAATGTGTCATATTTATTTTAAATAAAACAAAAAATGAAAAATTACTTCATTTGATTTTTATTCCCTAAAAATTTTCAATTTTATAAGATTGAATTGACCAAAAAATCAAATGAATCGTTTGATATTGATCGTATTGCTATGCTTAGTGTGCGACTCGTTAGTTTTTTTCGAACGGTTCCGATTTAACAAAAAAACCGATTCATGGTATAAATTAATTTAAAAGAACTAATAACCAACTCGCCACTTCGGATTATCTAGATCTTAAAGAATTAGTCAACACAAAAAATAGAAAAAAGGATAGGATATATATATTCATAATATTATTATATCAACTGAAATATTGTGCAACATTAAAAATATTAGTTGTAAAGCAATAAGAATATACGGATAAATGAAGGGGTGAAAGAAAGAGAGAAATATATATATGAATGATATAGAATTCGAATATGTAAAGGTCTATGGGTCATCTCAAAAAAGGTAGTGTAATAAAGCATCAATATATATTAAAGGATATATATGCATATATATGAATATATTCGTAACATAAACAAATTAAGAGCTCTGAATCAATAAAAACTGAGAAGATTGATTCAAGAAAAAAGAAATATTCTAAAAAAATCTTACTATTAGATATGAGAGAGCTCCATTGTAGAATTCAGACCTAACCATTAATCGAGAAGCGGCGGGAACGATGAAACCTGTAAATACTTAAGATTTTATTAAAAACAAATCTTAATGATTCATTAGGTGGGATGGCGGAAGAAACCAAAAAGCAATTCATTTTTTTAGGAGTTGTGCCCTACATTACATTTGAATTTGATAAAAAAAGAGTAAATATTCGCCCGCGATAATTTTGATTTTATTGAATTTTTTTTTTATTCTATAATTCGAATTATATTACTAATATTTTTCTAATTTACTAATATTTTTCTAATTATAGGATTGGCAAAAATAATAAAAATAAAAAAAATTCAAGATTCATTAGAACATTATAATATAACAAAACAACATTCTCTAGTTATATACAGATAACAAAAATTGTTTATTTATAAGAATACATAACATATTCAGTTATATATCAAATATATATCAAAACAAGATATAAAAATTTGGAATAGACCGATAGATTCTATGAAATCTCAAAAAATCCCTCGATTCGATTATTGATTAAACATATGAATATTAGTACATGTTATTGTATCCATTAAATCTATTTATATATAGAATTGCTTCATTTGCGAGGAGCCGTATGAGGTGAAAATCTCATGTACGGTTCTGTAATAGAGATGGAATTGAGAAACAACCATCAATTATAACCCCCAAAGAACCAGATTTCGTAAACAACATAGAGGAAGAATGAAAGGAATATCTTATCGAGGTAATCATATTTGTTTCGGAAGATATGCTCTTCAGGCACTTGAGCCCGCTTGGATAACATCTAGACAAATAGAAGCGGGACGGCGGGCAATGTCACGAAATGTTCGCCGAGGAGGACAAATATGGGTACGCATATTTCCAGACAAACCAGTTACAGTAAGACCTACTGAAACACGCATGGGTTCAGGAAAGGGATCTCCCGAATATTGGGTAGCTGTTGTTAAACCTAAGAAAATACTGTATGAAATGGGTGGGATACCAGAAAATATAGCAAGAAAGGCTATTTCAATAGCAGCATCCAAAATGCCTATACGAACTCAATTCATTATTTCAGGATAATAATTCAAGATAATAATTAGAATATAGAATAAAAGGAAAGAGGTCTTTAAGATGAAAACAAAAAATGCAATTGTAGATTCCCTTTTTTGAACACAGAATATTTTAACCTCAATCTTTGGACTGAAAGAATAAAAAATGATATGATTCAACCTCAAACTCATTTGAATGTGGCTGATAACAGCGGAGCACGCGAACTGATGTGTATTCGAATCCTAGGAGCTAGTAATCGACGATATGCTTATATTGGTGACATTGTTGTTGCTGTAATCAAAGAAGCAGTACCAAATACGAACTTAGAAAGATCAGAAGTGATCAGAGCTGTAATTGTACGTACTTGTAAAGAACTCAAACGTAGCAACGGGATAATAATTCAGTATGATGATAATGCTGCTGTTGTCATTGATCAAGAAGGAAATCCAAAAGGAACTCGAATCTTTTGCGCAATCGCCCGGGAATTAAGACAGTTAAATTTCACTAAAATAGTTTCATTAGCACCTGAGGTATTATAAGACGAAACCATAATATGGATACATTATTTTGTGAAAAAAAGGATTAATTAATCTAGTTTATCTCACATATATCCCTTTTGGAATAATTATTATAAGTATTAGAAGTAGCAATTATTATATATTTCCGATATATTTCAGATTAATACCGGATAACCGAAAATAAAGAAAATATATAGAAAGAAAATATATAAAAGAATATATAGAATAAAATAAAAAGAATAGATAGAAATAGAAAAAAAAAGAGAATAATAAATAGAAAAAGGAGCATGTTGATTATATAGAAAGCAAGGGGCAAGAATCATTTTCTTTTACTATGGGTAAGGATACCATCGCTAATATAATAACCTATATACGAAATGCTGATATGAATAAAAAAGGAATGGTTCAAATACCATTTACTAACATCACAGAAAACACTGTAAAAATACTTTTACGAGAGGGTTTTGTGGAAAACGTCAGAAAACATATAGAAAACGATAAATATTTTTTAGTTTTAACTCTACGGTACAGAAGAAATAGGAAAGGATCATCTAAAAGTTTTTTAAATTTAAAAAGGATCAGTACACCCGGTTTACGAATATATTCTAATTATCAACGAATCCCCCGAATTTTAGGGGGCATGGGGATTGTAATTCTTTCAACCTCTCGAGGTATAATGACAGATCGAGAGGCTCGATTAGAAAGAATAGGCGGAGAAGTTTTATGTTATATATGGTAATCTTTCTAACATCCTAATTATATGGGAAATTTCTATCCATTTTTGTAAAAAAGAAAGAGAGAAAACGAAAATTTAGAATATCACTTCACATGCCCTTATATACAAGGGTGAATACGCGAAGCGGGTTTAACTAGAATAAAATAAGGGATTCACGAAGATTTAATTCCTAAATAAAAAACTTCCCCAGGGTATGTTTCAGATTTCTTTATACAATTAATGCAAATTGGATCCAAATTGGATTATAGGTTATATTTCCGAAAAGATTTGAATACTTTTTTATATGTATACAATCGGAAAAGAAAAAAGTATTAAGTCATTCAATTTAATTAGGATGGTTTTCAACTTCAACATTATTTTTGCAGGGCGGGCTACAATTACAAGTTCAAACTGTAAGGAAACCTTATTTTCTTCCAAAATTTTTAGATTAACTTTTTAAGGAATGATAAATATGAAAATAAGGGCCTCCGTTCGTAAAATTTGTGAAAAATGTCGATTGATTCGAAGACGGGGGCGAATTATAGTAATTTGTTCCAATCCAAGACATAAACAAAGACAAGGATAATATTTTCACAAACGAAGGCTTTCTAAAAAAATAGAAAAGAAAATATAAAAAAATAGAATATAGAAAAAGAAAATCGAATATAATATTAAGTCTAGTTATAAACTAGTTAAAAAAAAAAAAAAATTAAAGGATCCGTTTTTGACATGAAATGGATATATCCATACCATATATCTTGGACTTCTTTTTATGAAATAATGAAATATGGCAAAACCTATACCTAAAATGAGTTCGCGTAAAAATGGGCGTATTAGTTCGCGTAAGCATACTCGTAAAATACCAAAAGGAGTTATTCATGTGCAAGCTAGTTTCAACAATACTATTGTGACTATTACAGATGTACGAGGTCGGGTGATTTCTTGGTCCTCCGCCGGTACTTGTGGATTCAAAGGTACACGAAGGGGAACACCCTTTGCCGCTCAAACGGCAGCAGGAAATGCTATCCGAACAGTAACGGATCAAGGCATGCAAAGAGCAGAAGTGATGATAAAAGGTCCCGGTCTAGGAAGAGATGCGGCATTAAGAGCTATTCGTAGAAGTGGTATACTATTAAATTTTATACGAGATGTAACCCCTATGCCACATAATGGGTGTAGGTCTCCTAAAAA